TAGCTGTGGCCACACCAACCCTTTCGTTCTTATCGCTCCGGGTTCCGATCTATATGACCTCCGGGCGGTACAAAGTACACCTCTTCCGTAGAGGCAGGTAGTAACCTAACCTTTAAGAGTCTGTTCAAGGGGGGAGCCCTCTTATCTATCAATGGAAAGATCTCTGTGCGTGGCGTGATAAGGAATCCTAGAAAAGATCGATTGATACTCCCTCCCCGGTCCCACGAAGATCTCTACGTACTTGTCCAGTCCAGGACAACTGAGATCTTCCGGCCCCTATGTTGTAAGGGTGCGTGGGAGCAGCTCAAGCAAAGAAGAGTCTGGTCCGGTCTGAATTCAGGCCCGGCCCGCCCGTCTGCTGCTAGGTCCGGGAATGGCGCCAGGCGAGGGCGCCGCTATGCCCCGCTGCTCTGCTGCGGCCGGCCCCCTGACTATGCAAAAGAATCGAGGCCGGGAGGTCTCGTCCATAGTGGTTCCCCCCCGCCTTTGGTGATTGACCGAACAAATAGGCCTAGATCTATGCCCCTTAATGAATCGAATGGTCCTTCGACCTTCGTTTGATTCCGACGGCCGGCATAGATCTCATGAGACCCGCCCACTATTACTACGAAAAAAGCCGCCCTGCCCTTTTCCTTCGCTACTAGGAGAGTAAGCAACTTCTATTAGCGCCGGACCTTGAGTCGAATTGATCGTGTCATGTGCAACGTCCATCAATGATGGTTCATTAATGTCCATTGATTTAGACTCCTTCCCCCTTCCCTTATACGAAGAAGATCGAGAGGGGCCCGAAAGCCCCCAAACCAAGAACGGAAACGGAAGCCTTTCGACTCACTCTCGTATGGCTCGCCCTCGAGCCCTGGGCAGGTCGGCCGGGTCTTTCCCTGTTGTTCTGTTCCCGCCACGAGAAAGACGCACGGAAGAGGTATGCCCAGCGCGTGGAGGATCCGTTGAGAGTGTCCGTTGTCTCGGTAGGGAACAGTACGATCTTTTCCCCTATTGTATTGAATCAATAAAAAAAGAGGTCAGTGCTACGGCCCCCTATTGTTTGATCCAATATTGACCGGGGACGAGCCCCGACTTCCATAGGTCCTTGGTTCGACCTCCCGTAGCGGTCCTTGCTTTTAATAAAGCGGAGCGGGGCCAATTTGTCGTACTTGCTCAGTGTGCCCCCCTTTCGTCGAGTGCCCCGCCCGGTTCACTGGGCTGTTGGCCTACCAAGCACTTGCCCGCTGCTCTGCCGCCCGCTTGGCGGGCGGAGCGCTCGTTATCCTTACTGTTCTCTCCGCTGGGGCCCCCTCCCATTGCTCTAGCCATAAGCTATGGCAGCTCCAGCTCGCACCCACAGGGGCCCGCCCTGCGAGGCCAGAGTGGGCTCAGCGGTCAGCCCCCATTCGAATTACGTTAGGGGGTGTTTCGCTTTTGCCAGATCTAGAGAGATACTACGAGTCCTCCGTCCCAGATTCCCTCGCCGGGCCATCTGGTTCACCGGTACTACCAAAAACTCTCATGCTTACGTTACTGTTACTAAATGTAAGTATTATCTCGGACCACGAAGACCCCAGTCGTGCTTCTGGTTTCCATTCCCATCATCATATTGAAGTTGGAAACTCCTCGTGCTCTGCCATAAGAACTTGGAGTCCGTATCATGGTGAAGGTAAGGTAACGCTGTGATTCTTGCTCAAAAAACTGAGCGAACGCGTTCGAGTTATTGGCTCGTCCGACCCGGCAGCATTCATGAGTCGCTCGTTCAACTGTCCTTCGGAGACACGGTCGAGAAGTGCCATGCATGGTCGCCCCCCCCCCGTCCTTTTGCTTTCTCTCGGTCCCACCCCAAAAAAGGCTCCCTAAAGAAATGGATCAAAAAAAGGGGGGACTTCTGCAACGGGCTATGCCACCCATTACTTATGAGGGAAGTCGCATCCGTCCCATCGCAAGCACCTACAATGTCATGATCACATTGGTTTACCCTTTTTTCTTTGGTAGTTCAACGGACGGTCGCCCCTCCAACAAGAAAAGGTAGAAATATTGAAACTTCTCTGCCATTTGGATCGGAGAATTTATGGAGGAAATCGGGTTTTAAATTTCCAGAAACCGCACGATTATATAGCCAAAGGGAATACGCCGCGCCTAAAATCATCCCAAGCGCTGCTAATGTGGCTACTAAGCTATTTCTTTGGAAAGCTCCTACTGAGATGGGAAATTCCCCGATAAAGCTGCTAGTACCAGGTGAACTCATATTGGCCAAAGTGGAAGAGAAGGAAATGGTAGGGAGATTCGGCATGGTGCTCACTGAACCTCCGTAATATCTAGCAAGTCGAGTCTTATGTCGGTCATATAGAACACCAACACATAGAAAAAGGGCTGGAGGAACCGGTCCATGACTTGACATCGGTGGAATGCTACCTCCAATTCCCTGTATGTTCGATAGAGCCAAATATTCCCCCCCCCACTGATCGGAGTACGCCGATTACCCCCCGAACCGTACAAGATAGTTACCACCTATCATACGGCTTTCTAACTCCACTTCTTTTTCTGGTCGTTCCGCTCTGTCGGATCGATGGTAGTATCAGAGATCTGTAACCCCCCGACATTTTTGACAGAATGGTTCCTGCTTCCTACCCATAGTTAGCATGTATCTCCCCGGGTCATCCTTTAGTATCACATCGTAGACCCCCACCCCAACTCTATCTTCCTTATCAGTGAACCGGAACATAGTGCATAGGTATTCTTCGATGCAGCGGGGACGAGACGACGTGACATACTACGATCACGTACAGAAGTGCTGCCCTTCGGCTCGGCAATATGGAACCTCTCAACTGCTCCCGTTCCTTTATGGGGTCCTATCGGGATAGGTAGGCCCAAGCTTTCCCCTCCCCCCGACCGAGCAGTAGTTCCCCACGGCTGACAAATAGGAGTTTAGGCCGTAAAAGAAAGGCACCGGCCCCCACTGGGATTTTGCTTTCCTTATCTACGCGCGCACTGCGTCAGCACTGGCGAAAAAGAGGTCGGCTTTACTGAAGAAGAAGGGGCGGGTGCTTGTGGGCCCCCCTCTGCAGCAAGTGCTTCTTGGACCCCCACCCCCGTTTCCCGAGAGGGGGCCGGGCTGTGTTTCCCCAGCGGCCGGCCAGTGGCGGCAGAAAACGAACTCGGGTGGGCTCCGCGCGGTTCGCGTTTTCTTGTTAAGAGAGCTTATCATTCTCTTATAGAAGCCCGCGTCCACGCCGGGGACGGGTAAAGCCCAGCGAAGCTGCAGGGAGCACTGAGCAATGGGGGGGATGAGGGCGACTCCGCCCATGGGTTGGACCACACCACAGGCGGAAGTCCTTCCACGACAGGAGAAGGGCAGCGTCCTCGTTGTCGGACCGGAACAAGAAACGGGAGCTAGTCGTTGGAGGGAAGACAAGGCTCGTGGAGTGCGACTCCACAGAAGAGCCTTACGTGATAGGGGCGCTAGCGCTTATAGCAGCCAGCTGAAAAACGGAAGGGCGCGCTAGCGCACTCCGGCCGGAACAAGCAGCGTAGAAAACTCCAGTGCGCTCCTGCGCACTCCGGCTTTCGAGCCAGATGGCTCTCAGCCTTCGTTTGCTCCCTTGGGGTCGCCTACACTTGCTCCTCCGTTTGCAGCTTCGGCCCCCCTTTTGGGGGGGCCTACGTTTGCGGAGTACTTTGCTGGCGCTAGCGCGCGGGCTAGCAGCCAAAAAACGTGAGCGCAACTTACGGCGATAGGGCGATACGGCTTTTTGGCCGTATCTTGCGGCTTGCTGGCTTCAAAAAAGCCCCAATCTAGTAAGGCGCGCTAGTGCGCTTACTTCTGCTGAAGCTGAAAAACTACGTAATCGCGCTAGCGCGCAACGGCAACACTTGACTCTGCCCAAGTGCTTGCTGCTTTCTGTTCAAGCTCCGCTCGCAGCCTCCCCACCCTTGCTTAGCGTTCCACTTGTGATCCTGGATGCAGTGGAGGATTTTTATAAATGCGCCCGAATGTTCCCCCCTCGAGAAAGAGAAAGAAAAGAAGAAAGGATTGATTCTCTTCTTTCATGTGAACGGCCCTATCTTGTATCGAATGGTTTTTCGTGCTATACACCACGTTGAGAAACACCAACCTCCTATGTACCGTACCATTTGGGTACCTAGAAAGGGAGGTGCTCCTTATGATGCTACGGACGGCTGTCCGAAGTGCAATGACGGGGTAAACTCGGACTCGGATAGGATAGGATTGTGCGTGCCGGGCCCTTCGGGTGTCCATATTTTGGCCGAGTTCCCCGTACCGTAGGCCCCTATGTTACGCGGCCGTAATATTTTGTTACGTTCCACCGCTGTTACGCCAGAAATCCAAGGTTCCACACGAGCTCCCGTTCTGCGGCGTGGTGGCAGGACCGCTAGGGGATTGGCTCCGGGTGTAGGTAGGGTCAAATCCGCAGGGGTCATGCAAATACATAGGCCCCTTCCCTTCTGCCGAGTTGTTTAGAAGGCGCTTTCCGTTCTACGGTCCCTCGGAGCGAAGGGTTAGGCAGGTAGTACGGGCCCTCTGACTTCCAGCTATGTGCTGTGCGGCTCCCGCGAAGCGAATGAAGGGAAGCTCGACGCTTTCCAAACCGATTACCGCGGCGGCTTATGTAGTGGTCGGCCAACTAAAGCTCGCTAAGCTTCGCTTCCCCCCTTACTGAACTTCACTTAGTAGTCGGCATTCTATAAGCGACTTGTCGAGTCTACGAAGCTTTGCTTCTTGTAGTCGGCCCGTAATGCCTCCCTTCATTTGCTTGCCTCCTTCCAGCCCAGAATGCTTGGCCTCCTGCGCCAAGTCGATCTTTTTTTTAGGCTTGGCTTCGTCCCGGAAGCTACCGCTTCTACGACGAGTCGCTTCTCCCCTTCTCCACTCTCTCTGGCGGAGAAAGCTCTTCGAGCTTCCGGGTGAGCTTACGCTTACTCTCAGCCTGGTAGGCGGGCGGGCTAAGCCCCCTACTTAAGATTCAAAAGGGTAACCTTTTGATTATGTCGTGACGCTTTGGTTAGGCCGACTACTCTACTATAGGCTACTTCTAGCTTCTATAGTGGCCCTTCCGCTTTGGTGTAGTTGTAGTTTGTATTGGTACTGAATGAACATATCAAACAAAGGCGAGCAGTATAAGCCCTTCTCCGGCCTGGGAAAAGCAGCGAACTCTATAAGCTAGGGCTTTGTTCACCTTTGGACACGAACACTATTCCGTTCTCAGCGGAAACCCGCCTTAGAGATTGAACGTCGACTTATCTCTTATTGCCGTTCAATCTAAGACAGCGCTGATAGCTTGTAGTGAACAGAGCCCCCCTTATGAAACCGAAAGCAGCCTTTGGTACTTAAGTAGTTAAGGCGAACAGCCCCCCTTGCAACTATGATAGAGAGCCGTCTGCTTGTTGCCAAACCAACCCTGTTCGCCTTTCTTTTGAATCAAAGTAGGTCGCGACTGTTGTATTGTAGTCGGTCGGGGGAAGCTACCGCTTCTACGACAGCTCCGCTTCCTCGTCTTGCTTCTGGCAAAGCTTCTACTTTGCTTGCTTCTCTCGCGCTTGCTTGCGGCTTAGAGTCCTTTTCGCTAGGTCCAAAAGCTTCCGTCAAAGCGAAAGATCTGATCCAACAGAAATCCCGCGCATATTGAGCGCAGCTGATACTACGGCTAGGCGATCATATCATGCCATATAAGACTTATATATGGATAGCCTAGATATACAGATAGAATAGATGTTCATGGATAGACAGACATTCCATTGATTCACGAAATGGCTCGTCGATCCAAATGAATCATTCTTCTGGTCTCTCTCCGCCCCCCGCCCCGAAACTGACCCACACGGCACAGCGCCCACTCGCTTCGCGCGCGGGAAGGCAACGAAGTTCAGTTCAAGAGACCGCAGCGGAGTGGAGCAGCCGCGACACGAAGTTCCTTACCTTAGCTGGATCTCGCTGGTGCCACCTAAACGGTAGTAGGTAGGCGGCGGATGTGTGACGTTTGGAGTTGTCGTTCGTGCACCTGTCCCCAATGGAAGAATGAGTGATCCGTTCCCCTGCAGATCATGGCCTTACCACTCGGTCCCCGATGGCCAGCGGGGGATTCGGTATAGCAGCTCACGTTCGTTTGCGCTGCGCGTTCCCGCTGGACTGGACACGTGTTAGCTGTAGGAAGTATGGTTCCGAAAGTGACTTCGGTTCGCCAGTTCAGGCTCAACTCCTCGCCTTACGTTAGCGGACCTACAGGTCGGGCCGGGGCTCCGCGCTCTTTCTTTCTGTGTGGGACGATGCCGGGGAGATAAGGGAATGCGTCGAGGCGGCGAACAACAACAACACAACTACATTTTGGCTTTTCCCTCCATGAGATGAGCCCAGTGCATTGGACCGATGGATAAGAGAACTGAGCTGGCCCAAAAAGCGCTTGGGCGCTCTACGTACGATGTAGACTCCATCAGATACATATCGATTTCTTTCTGATGGATCCAGAATAGATAGATATCTTGTCTCATCAATAGATAGAAATAGGAGATTTCCCCTTATTATTGATAGATTCCCTCTCTATCCATTCCTACTCTTTCGATCTATCAGAACAGATCAGGCCATCTATCAATCGATTTGAAAATAGCACGTTCATCTCGCTTTTCGTTCATTTCCGCCACGCCATAATAGCCGCCATAATAAGAAGCAGGCGAAGCAGCTAGAAGCGCTCGCTTCGCGCCCTTGAATTCTTATTCACGAATGAATTGGGAAAGCCAACAGAAAGATTCGATTCTTACTTCGTAGAGCCGGTGCTGCTGCTGCCTGCGCGTAGGACCGTCCCCCACTCCCGTCCCGGGGCGCTAAGGGGGTTTTGTTTTTGGAACAGACGGCAGTGTTTTGCTGACGCCTCGAATCAATTAATTGTTGCGACATGCTATGTTTTCTCCCCCATTGCTAGTAGGTTGATGGGTCGCACGCCCGGCACACATGTTTTGGCCTTGTGTGTGCATAACTAAAAATAGGTGACCTAACGGCCGCCGCCCGACTAGACATACCAATAGTCACCAGATTAATATGGGCTACTGGGGAGTGGGCAATGATCTTCTTAAGATCGATCTGTCTTGAAGTGGTCGAGGGAGTATATATTATAGCAATCGCGCTTGGAGTATAAATGAAAGGAGTGGAACGAAGTGTCGCTTCGGGAAACATGGGTATTGAAAATCTTAAAAACCCGTGGGTTCCCAATTTTGAAGGAATTCCTGCCAAGATGACGGATCCTGCCGTAGGTGCCTCTACATGAGCTTCGGGTGACCAAATATGAACTGGTACCATAGGCACTTTGACGGAGAAAGAAGCGAAAGAAGCAATCCATAGAAAGATTTGGCGCCGCTCACTAAATTCTGTGGTTAATGAGATTTGTGAATCGGTGGTTCCTGTTTGGAGAAGAATCAACGGAATAGCTAATAGCATAAAAACAGATCCAAGTGAAGTATATAGGAAAAACTGATATGCTGCCTTGATCTTTCTTTGTCTCGAACCCC